CCCAGGTCGCCTTACTGATGGGATGCCCCAATGCGTTACAAAACCGCGCCTTCATCAATGATCCAATCAGATGAATAATTGGAACGGTCGTATCGACCTTCTTCATAGAATTACCTATTAGAAATGAATTTTCTAGCATTTGACTCCGTACCACCAAAGAATTGAGTCGCACACCGGAAAGATAGCCCAGAAAGTTGATAGAGTACTTGCCTAAGTGGTTTAGATGAACCCTTCCTGGTTGAGACGACACGTGAAAATGCCATTGCCATAAACCAACAAGGTAATATTTCCATTTATTCATCAGAAGAGGCGTATCCTTTGAAGCCAGAATGGATTTTCCTTGATATCTAACATAATGCATGAAAGGATCCTTGAACAACCATAGGATGTCCTGAAAATCTTTAGCAAAGACTTCGACAAGATGTTCGACTTTTCCATAGAAATACATTCGCTCAACGAGGACTCGAGAGGATGTTGATCGTAAATGAGACGATTGGTTACCGAGAAAAAAGAGGATGGATTCATATTCATATACATGAGAATTATATAGAAACAATAACAATCTTGGATTCCTTTTTAAAAAAACAGAAATAGAGTTCTTTGGAGTAATAAGACTATTCGAATTAAAATACTCGTGGAGAAAGAACCGTAATAAATGTAAAGAGGAGGCATCCTTTATCCAGTAGCGAAGGCGTTGAACCAAGATTTCGGGACAAATGGGGTGGGGTATTAGTACATCTAACACATAATTTAAACGTGACAGTTTGTCCTCGAAAAAAGGAAATATTGAATGAATTGATTGGAAATTTGGAGATTTTTCATTTTCTTTACCTTCTAAAAAAGCTACCAAGCATGGGGAAAATTGAATTTCCACCACGACAGCAAATCCCTCTGATATAATTTGAGAATACAACTTCTTGTTGTGCCCAAAAATTGGATTTTGGTTAGAATCATTAGCAGCAATACTCAAATGAATCTGTTGATACATTCGAGTAATTAACCGTTTCACACTTAGTGAACTAGATTTATTGTCATAACCCCCACTTTCCAATGAAATCATCGAGCTATTTAAACCAAGATCATGAGCAAGTGCATAAATATACTCCCGAAAAAGAAGTGGGTATAGGAAGTCGTGTTGTTGAGATCTATCTAGTTCTAAATATACTTGAAATTCCTCCATTTGAAATTCGATTAAAAACAAAGGAACAAAGGTAAGGGATTTAGTGGGCGATCAAACGATACATAGTGCGATACGGTGAAAACAAAGTATTGTAGTAAAAAAAAGTAAATACCTTGAAAACGGGTCGACTCATCACCGGATTCTCTATCCTCTTATTTCCAGTTAATTTAATTGGTTTATGTTTGTTATACTATAACAAAGTGGTTAGAAACCCTTTATTTTTTCACTCCAATCGCTCTTTTGATTTTGGAAAAAAACAACTATCTTTATCAATATACTGCTTCTTCTACACATTCATCTACAACCCATAATAGGGATTCGCGAATACTTAGGACTCATTAAATAAATCGATAATCCACTCATGGGAAACCCTTTCCCCGCGTTAGGAACTAATATCTTTTTAACGTTTAATTAGATCGGATAATCATTCAAATTAAGAACCGAAGCTCGTTACTTTTTGTTTCCCTATAATTGGAACCCTAGGGCTCTATCCATTTATTCACTCGACCCAACTTTAATTAAATTTCTTTTGTTCCGCGCCAAGAATTCAAACTTGGTTTTGTATCGATTGAACAAGAATAAAATATTCTCAAAATTATCCATTGATACGACATGCTGTTTTTTCCATTCATTCCTTTCAGGATCAGTCGTGGTCTTACAAACTCTCCCGAAGATTTGGACGAATCCTTTGCTTCATAGAAATGTGTAAAAGATGCTAGCCGTACTTAAAAGCCGAGTACTCTACCGTTGAGTTAGCAACCCAAAGAATTCGAATGGTTAGATAGAATCGGAATCAAAATAAATAAACGAAATTCAATTTCACAATGGAATCCAAATATTAAATTAGCACGAACTCGAATCAAAAAAATTTCTAATTGATTCTGAACATAAAAAAAAACCTATAAGACGGAGATAAAAGGGTCCATTTTTCCACGATCGAATTATATTTGTTCAATACACTATTGTCAATATGACATTGAATATTGAATATCAAGATTGAGAAAATACTAAAAAAAAATACAATGACGAAAACAAAAAGAGTTAATTCTTTATTTATTAAATTGAATTAAAATTCAAATAACAAATCTAATTTTATATATTAATAAATAGAAAAAATTAGATAAATAAAAAACTTTAGGAATACTTTTTTAGAAAAATACTTGAAAAAAAAAACCGAAAAGAAAGAGGTATGAATAGAACAAAAAGGGGGGATAGTAAAGAAAAAATTCTACAAAATTATATAAGACTCCTCCCCACCCTCTTTTTTTGTTCTATTCCTTAATAGAATTTCGTTTGATTAAGACTAAGTTCTGTAAAAACCCCCGCTTTCTTTGAAATATCATGAACGGTTCCTGTAGGTTGGGCGCCCTTGTCAAGGAAATATAGAATAGCAGGAACATTTAAATGGGTTTGATTATTTATCGGATCATAAAAACCCACTTTCTGAAGATCTCTTCCTTCTCTTCGGGATCGACCATCAATTGCAACGATTCGATAAACGGCTCATTGGGATAGATATAGATGAACAATACCCCCCCTAGAAACGTATAAGAAGTTTTCTCCTCGTACGGCTCGAGAAAAAAAAATGGTTAGAAGTGAGAGTTATGTCTATGTATAGAATTAGAATGTAAAATAGATCTATAAAATAATCAAATCAATTAGAGATTTAAGTCCTTCTTTTTTTTTGTTTCTTTTGAAAAAGAAACAAAAAAGCATTCCTACTCTCATAACTCAAGTTGGATAAGTTTCAAAGCCCCAAACGAAAACCCTTAGGCATTTCCTTTTTTGAGCGGTCTCAAGCCCCTTTTTTGTTTGTCTCGTTTCGAATCGAATCAATTTTTGGATTTTTCATTCTGATCGAATTGTTGAGACAATTGAAAATGGTATTTCCTTGTTCCAGGACCCTTTGTCTTTGCTTTGAATCATTGGGTTTAGACATTACTTCGGTGATCTTTAATGTTTTTTAGTTTTTAATTTTGAAAAAATGGCAGCAACACACCCCTTTTTTGATTTCTTTCTATCAAAGAATCATACGAACAATTGATTGCTACGGGATAAACTTTTGATGGAAAGAGTTTTCCCAATTCCAACAAAATTTCCCCTTGCTTTTGGATTTATAAATTGCTCGAATCAGATCCTTTCTATTTCTATATCCAAATCAAAAATTACTTACGAAGTTTTTTCCAACTTATTGATTGGTATTAACCCTAGATCCTTGCCCCTGAGAAATGAAGAAATACTTTTACTCGAGCTCCATCCTGTCCTAGTTACATTACCACCCACCAAAAGGCGAGGATTCTAATAGACCAGAAGAAAGAATGTCGAGCCAAGAGCCCATTCATATAAAATCGAAAATGATGGATGCAAAAAAAATCCACAGCGGATCGTGTCCTTCAAGTCGCACGTTGCTTTCTACCACATCGTTTCAAACGAAGTTTTACCATAACATTTCTCTAGTTTGGAACTGGTATGTAATTGATTCCATTATGGAATCATGAATAGTCATTGCTTCAGTCTATACACAGTCTTTTTCCTTGTATATGAAGGGAACTTTTAGGTTGTTAGTCTTTCATCCGGAATCCTAAAATGAAAGATCAAATCAGAATTACAAAAAAAAAAAATGGGTGATTTCCGTATCTATCAGATTAGACTGAACAATTTTCGTTGGAAGTAATTATGTATATTGTATGTTAAATATTTAATAGTAAGGTAAGGCACAAATCTTAAAAAAAGCGAAAGAACGTTATCTCGGAAATAGAAGGATAGCAATCCATGCATATAAGCCTTTCCTCAAATTTTGCGTCGTTTTTTTTGTCTTGGGCTTCAGATTCAATAATCTTTCCCCAAATTGAAAATAATGGAAATAGGCTGTATGAATCACGCCCGTCTCAATTGTTATTCCCGAGATTTACAATTATTCATTAAATAAAGCCCAAGACAAAATACCTAAATTTTGGGTTAGGGTCAAAGAAAATCCATTCCATGTGGAACAGGATTATTGGTTAATGAGATTTGGACCGATACGGATATTCAAATAGGTATCTTTCATTACTCCCTAACTCTTATCTACTCCCACCCCTAATTCTTTCTGCGGGGATGATGAATCCTAAAAAAAAAGATCCTATTTTAGGGGATGCTAGACTATTTTGTATAGAAACAAAGACAAAAAGGCCCAGATTAAGTCATTGTTTCCTTCTAATTTTTTTTTTTTATTTTAATCGAACCTAGTCTTACTTAAGAGACTTAATCCCGAATTCAATCAGTACCAGGAATACCCTCTTCTTTAGAATTCCGAAATGAAAGGAGAATAATTGGGACTGTAAAAATATAGGAAATGGGGAGGCTTTTGCATTTCGATTTAGAATGTATCTTTGAAAATTCAACTCGATAGGGGACGTAAGACTTTTCTAAGAAACTTACTTAAATATGAAAGGGAAAAAGGGGGGGCGTACGCAAAAATGCCCATCCAACGTTTTTAAATTCAAACTCTTGTGATCGACGTTCCCCGCTTGCGTGGACCACAAATGCATTCAGTTCCATTTTCGTATTATTTGAATTCGATTCAATTTGTGAAAAAAGGCCTGATTCCGAAAATCATTTTTTAAAATTAGAAAAAAGACGTACACGTACATTTTATCAAAAATTATACTTAAGAGAGTTGCTCAAAAGGGGAATTCCTTTTTTTTTTTTATTCTGTCCGGCCTGGGACGGAAGGATTCGAACCTCCGAATACCGGGACCAAAACCCGCTGCCTTACCACTTGGCTACGCCCCATTTCAATTTCTATTCGGTACTAATAAACAGTAGTATTGGTATTGGTTGTTCGTCAATTCCAGTCCAAGCCCTAAAATTCGATTATTGTTTTAGTTTAGGATTGTGACACGTGTAGGTGTAAAATAAAACTTAATTTATTGATCATTACATAGAATTCAATTAAGATATTGTATGAAAGTATCATTTCTTCAATTCTCACACGAGAATAGAAGGATTTTTGTTTTGATTGGTTCGGTCCCAAGAAGTATTTTTTTTGTCTACCTTACTTTCTTTTCTTCCTTTTTATCTTATATCAATAAGATATTAATAACTCAATCAAAATCCAATTATCTCCAAAAAAAAAGGTTTGTTATGCTTAATATCTTTAGTTTAATGTATATCTGTCTTAATTCTGCCCTTTATTCGAGTAGTTTTTTATTCGCCAAATTGCCCGAGGCCTACGCTTTTTTGAATCCAATTGTAGATGTTATGCCAGTAATACCTCTTCTATTTTTTCTCTTAGCCTTTGTTTGGCAAGCTGCTGTAAGTTTTCGATGAGATCTTTAATATTGGGCTAGAAAAATTCATGATTTATTCGAGTTCGAGAAAAAAATTCTAACAATTGATAAGATCAGATGAGTCGTACAATATGAATGAACCCTCGCCTCAATTCAAACAGTGAAATTCGTGGGGAGCCACGATCCATTTTGATCCCCCCATTTGCTATTTGTTGATTATGACCCCTTTTCACCGAAACCATATTAGAGCCAACCACAATGTTGAATTCGAATTGTGTGAATTTATGAAAACTCTTTTCTATTTATAGAATCGAAATTCTAAAAAGAACTTCATTTCTTGATGTCAAAATCGGATATGTAGTATAAAAATAGAGAATCTATTCTTTTTTTCCTTTTCCCCAAAAAACTTATTTGGAGATTGTGTAATGCTTACTCTCAAACTCTTTGTTTACACCGTAGTGATATTCTTTGTTTCTCTCTTCATCTTCGGATTCCTGTCTAATGATCCAGGGCGTAATCCCGGACGCGAAGAATAAAAAAAAAAAGAAGGGGTTGCTTGCTTTAGTCGTATAAATATTCTTAGGGTTTTCTCGATTCCACATCTGGTTACTATTAAAAAAAGGAAAAGTGTTTGCTAAATTGGAATTTGAAAGATACGAAGCGATCGACCGAAACGGAAAGAGAGGGATTCGAACCCTCGGTACGAATAACCCGTACACCGGATTAGCAATCCGACGCTTTAATCCACTCAGCCATCTCTCCTAATTGAAAAAAAAAAATAATTACTATCTTACATTACACAAAAAATAATGCTTGAAAAAAGCCCGTCTTTACTTTATTTTATATCTTTCTTTTCTAGATTCTCGATATTCTAAAGAATATCGAAAGGAAATTGATTATACAGCTCATAGAAAATATAGCTTATAGAATCGATTTTTTTTTATTGTCTTTTGTATTCTATTATATAAATAGATCTAACTTTTATCAGCAATTCCATTCCATTTCTATCATTTATAGAAAAATAAAAGACAGAAAGCATTCGAAAGAGATAAAATAGAAAAAACTAAAGAAAAGAATATCTCTTTAATTTCGTTCAACGGGGCCTTTTTTATTTCCACTTCGACGGCCTGGCCTGGTCAGTACCCAGCCGGGCCCTTTTTTTGTTCTAATGAACCATACCGCCGAACCATAGAAAAATGCGAACCATAACATAAACAAAAATGATTTATTTGGATTTGATTTGAAAACCCAAAAACGAAATACTTCTTATTGTATTCAACGAACAAGAAAAAGAAGGACTATTTACATTCCTATGATGATATAGAATTAGAAAAAAAGTGTCATTTCTTATTATTCTTTCGTTTCTTTTTTTTTTTTGTATTTCCATTTATTTGACTTTTACTGGAAAAAAAATACTGAAAAAAGGGAAAAATGGAACTAGGGATTTTTTCACAATCCATTTGTTTTTGTCTTATGACTTAAGTTGTTTTGTCGAGCCATATCTGTCAAAATTCGTCCAACAAAAGAGTTTGTTTTTAATTTTAATTATGAAATTTTTAATTATTAAATTTGGTTATTTAAACGAAATAACTCCCCCTTTCCTAATTGCATTAGGACTCCTGACAAAGACGTCAACGTTCTAATTTCGAATTTGCATTTCATGATTTTTTTGAATTTCTGTTCTATCTTGATTACATCCGATTCTCTTGTTCGACAAAAGGCCCTTTTTTATACAATAATCGCATTGTAGCGGGTATAGTTTAGTGGTAAAAGTGTGATTCGTTCAATTAATCCCCTTAATAGTTAAGGGGTCCTTCAGTTTAATTGCTATTCCAATCAAAAACTTTATTTCTTAAAAGGATTCAACTTTAATCCTTTCACTCTAAAATTAAAATAAAAGATTTGGGGAAAAATATCCGTTGTCGTGATTTATATCCAAGGGTCAATTCGAAATTGAAATTTTGGATTATGAAATTGCGAAACATAATTTTGTTTTTGAATTGGATCAATACTTCCAATTTTTTAAGTATAAGTAAAGGATCCATGGAT